CTTTTTTAGAGAATGTTAATAAATTTCAAAATCCATTTCGTCGTCCGGTAGCGACAACCGTCTTTTTGATTGGTACTGCAGTCGCTCTTTGGTTGGGTATTGGTGCAACATTACCTATTGATAAATCTCTAACTTTAGGTCTTTTTTAATTTGATTCAATTGTGAAATAACACGACGTGTGTATCTAGGGAATAGTCGTTTCAAAGCGAATTATCCCTAGATACATCTATTCACTAAAATTCTGAATTTCTTTCGAATAGATGAATTAAGATTCAAAATAGGCAAAAAAATTTCAATAGATTTAAAACCTCTTTTTTGGTAAATCAATTGCGAAATGTTTTTCTAAAATGCCCAATATTTCTTTTATATCTTCTAGGGAAAAATGTTCAATTTTTCTAAGATCTTCTTGACTGTTATTCAAAAGGTCCGATAATGTATATATATCGGACCTTTTCAGGCAATTATAGACCCTGGGAGAAAATTCGGATTGATCAATAAAAATCGATTTCAATGCTATTTTTTTTTTGTTTTTTCTGAGTTTATCCAATTTCTCGTGAAAAGAAAAAGGGGATAAAGAAACCTTGTGTTGATTGTCCTCTAAGGGTAAGTTTTCTTCTTCCTTTTGGAAAAAGGGAATACACAAATCAATCAAATTACGGAAGGCTTCATGAAGTGCTTCTTTCGGAGTTAAACTCCCATTTGTCCATATTTCGAGAAAGAGTATTTCTTGTTTTTGATTCCCATTCCCATACGAATGAATACTATGATTCACATTTCGAACAGGCATGAATACAGCATCTATAGGATAATTTCCATCTTGCAAGTTATGCGGCATTTTTAGAAGATAGCCGCGATTTCGCTTGATTTCTAATCCAATACATAAACTAATTGGTTCTGTCAAGCTAGCTATATGTTGTGTATTGTCGACGATTTCTACATAAGGCGGTAAGATTATATCTTGAGCAGTTACATCTCCAGGACCCCTGACACAAATAGACGCGTCACAAGTTCCATAGAGATTACTTCTCAATACAATTTCTTTCGAATTTATTAAAATTTCATGGACCGATTCTTGAATACCCATTATAGTAGAATATTCATGGGGGACGTTCTCAGATTTTACACGTGTGATACATGTTCCTTCTATTTCTCCAAGCAAAGCTCTTCGCATCGCAATGCCTATTATGTCGGCTTGGCCTTTCATAAGTGGAGACAGAATAAAGCGACCATAATAAAGACGTTTACTTTCTATTCTTGATTCAACACACTTCCACTGTAGTGTCCGAGTAGATACTGTTACTTTCTCTCGAACCATAGTAATAATTTGGTTTGATTGAATTATTTATTTCTCTTGTTTCTCGTGAAATTTCTTCATTGTTCATTCCTACACACGTCTTTTTTTCGGGGGTCTACAGCCATTATGTGGCATAGGGGTTACATCCCGTATGAAAGTTAATAGTATACCACTTCGACGAATAGCTCGTAATGCTGCGTCTCTTCCGAGACCGGGCCCTTTTATCATGACTTCTGCTCGTTGCATACCTTGATCCACTACTGTACGAATAGCATTTGCTGCTGCAGTTTGGGCGGCAAAAGGTGTCCCTCTTCGCGTACCCTTGAATCCACAAGTACCGGCCGAGGACCAGGAAACCACCCGACCCCGTACATCTGTAACCGTGACAATGGTGTTATTGAAACTTGCTTGAACATGAATAACTCCCTTTGGGATTCCACGTGCACTCTTACGCGAACCAATACGTACATTCCTACGCGAGCCGGTTCTCGGTATAGCTTTTGCCATATTGTATCATCTCCTAAATATATGGATATATCCATTTCATGTCAAAAGAGATTCTTTTTTTTTGTATATTGAGTCCTTTAGCAAGTCTGATTATCCTTGTCTTTGTTTATGTCTCAGGTTGGAACAAATTATTCTAATGCGCCCCCGCCTGCGGATTAGGCGACATTTTTCACAAATTTTTCGAACGGAAGCTCTTATTTTCATATTTGTTATTCCTTATCTTAATTCTGAATCTATTTTTTGGTAGAAAATAAGTTTCTTGCAATTTTTCATCTCGAATCGTAGTGAATAAAAATTATCTAATCTTTCGAATCCTTGTTTCGGAGTCGATAAATTATACGTCCTCTGGTTGAATCATAACGACTTACTTCAATCTTCACTTTATCCCCCGGCAGTATCCGTATAAAACTACGTCGGATCTTTCCTGAAACATAACCTAGAATCAAATCCTCATTATCTAACCGAACCCGGAACATGCCATTGGGAAGTGATTCAGTAATTAAACCTTCATGAATCCATTTTTGTTCTTTCATTCCAGGTAAAGTCCCCCTCAAGTATCAACTAATGGAGAAGAAAGGATATTAGACAGCCGATCCTTTTTCTTTTTTTTACAAATAGGAAGAGGTTTCGGATTCAATTTGGATATTAAAAGGATTACCATATATAACACAAAATTTCTCCGCCGATTCCTTCTAGTCGAGCCTCCCGGTCTGTCATTATACCTCGAGAAGTAGAAAGAATTATAATTCCCATCCCACCGAAAATTCTAGGAATTCGTTGAGAGTTGGAATAGATTCGTAGACCCGGCCGACTAATCCGTTTTAAATTTAAAAAATTTCTATAGGGTCTTTTCCTATTCCTTCTATGTCGCAGGGTTAAAACCAAAAAATATTTGTTTTTTTCTCGATGTTTTCGGACGTTTTCGATAAACCCCTCTCGGAAAAGTATTTTAACAATATTTTCGGTAATATTTGTAGATGCTATGCGAACAACTCTTTTTCTATCCATATCACCATTTCGTATAGAGGTTATTATCTCAGCAATAGTGTCTCTACCCATGATGAACTAAGATGATTGGTGCTTTCAAATTGTATAGAATCAACATGTTTTTCTGTTTTTAGTGGTTTTGAAATAGGAATTTTTCAAGGTGTATACGTGAGACACAATATTACGAATTAATTTAGTTCTTAATCCCTTTCTACCAACAAAATCAAAGATGTTACAATCTTATCTTATAATACCTCGGGAGCTAATGAAACTATTTTAGTAAAATTTAATTGTCTTAATTCCCGGGGAATTGCACCAAAAATTCGAGTTCCTTTTGGATTTCCTTCTTGATCAATCACAACTGCAGCATTGTCATCATATCGTATTATCATACCGCTGTCACGTTTTAGTTCTTTACAGGTACGAACAATCACAGCCCTGACTACTTCTGATTTTTCTAGGAGCATATTTGGTACTGCTTCTTTTATCACACCAACAATAACGTCACCAATATGGACATATCGGCGATTACTAGCTCCTATGATTCGAATACACATCAATTCTCGAGCCCCACTGTTATCCGCCACATTCAAATCGGTCTGAGGTTGAATCATGTCAATTTTTTTCTATTCTTACAATGCAAAAGATGAAGAAAATAAAAGAGATATTGTTTGTCAAAAAAAAACAAACCTGCGATTTTGTTTTATTCCCAAAACTCGTTTCTCTTGGTTCTACATTTTTAGACCGAAATAAGAAATTGAGTTCGTATAGGCATTTTTGATGCTGCTATTAAAATGGCCCTTCTAGCGATATTTTCGCTTACTCCACCCATTTCATATAGTATTCGTCCCGGTTTAACAACAGCTACCCAATATTCAGGGGATCCTTTCCCCGAACCCATACGTGTTTCGGCAGGTCTTACTGTAACCGGTTTGTCTGGAAATACACGGACCCATATTTTTCCACCACGGCGTGCATTTCGTGTCATTGCTCGTCGACCCGCTTCGATTTGTCTAGACGTGATCCAAGCGGGTTCAAGTGCCTGAAGAGCATATTTACCGAAACAAATATGATTACCTCGATAAGATATTCCCTTCATTCTTCCTCGATGTTGTTTACGGAATCTAGTTCTTTTGGGGTTATAGTTGATAGTTGGTGCGAAATTCCATCTCTACTACAGAACTGGACATGAGAATTTCTTCTCATTCAGCTCCTCGCGAAGAAAAGGATTGAAAATTGAATTTCGATTTATTTGAATAGATATTCGAACGTTTTTCGAAATAATTTTCGAAATAATAGTTTTTCTAACGTTTTAATAAATCTTTAGTTTCTTTTATCCTTTATCCTTTATCCAAGTTTACCAAGTCAAAGAAAAAAGCTTTCGCGGGCGAATATTTACTCTTGCAATCTCTATATTCAGTCGTAGCGCTTGGTCCTCACTTCTCAGAATACATGAATTGCTTTCCGGTTCATTTCGCCATCCCTACTAGTGAATGAGTACGATTTTTTGCATTCACAGGTCCCATCGTTCCCACCGCTTCGTACTTAAATGGTTAGGTCAGAATTCTACAACGGAGCTCATAATACAATTTCTTTTTGAGTCAACCCTCTTAGTCTTTATTGGCCCTAAGCTCTTGATTTTCTTAATATATGTTAATATATTCATTTATTATTTCATTATCGATCAATAAATTTAGTATTCATGCTTTATTACACTGTCTTTTCTGAGAGGATTCATAGACCTTACATATTGGAATTCTATATCATAGATATTCTTTTTCTCCCTTTCTCTCATTCTTCCATTTATTCGCACCTTTCTTCTGTATTTTGTTTTAAACTTAGAATTCAAGTTTATTCAAAACAATTGCAGTTGCTACAAAGATATGAATGATTTATCATATCTTGACTGGTTCTTTAGATCCAGATAATACGAAGTGATGAGTTGGCTTTCATACTACTGACCCTAAAAAACCAACGAGTCACACACTAAGCATAGCAATTATATCACAAAGTCAATCGACTTTTTATTCAATCTTATAGAATTAAGAATTAGTTTGATGGACCAGAAAAAGAATGAAGGCCTTCCTTTTTTCTTCAATCTATGCATAGACGGGAAAAACAATTCAAGTTTTCTTAATCCTTTTCCTTGTCCATAAAAATCCAAATTTTTATGCCTAATACCCCATAGATAGTCCGAACTATATAGGAACAA